ACTACACTATATTTTACCCTATAAAAATTTTTTTATCAGGACCCTCAACAATAAACTCATAAAAATAAAAAAACCCAAATTACATCAACAAAATGTCAATACCAAATTGCTGCCTCCATCCCAAAATGTCGTTCCTCAGAAAAATGATCAAAATAAACCCGAAAAAAACAAACCGTTAAAAACAATGACCCAATTATCACATGAGCACCATGAAACCCAGTTGCTAAAAAAAAAGAAGAACCGTACCCCCTATCAGCGATTCTATACGAAGCTTCTACGTACTCCCCATATTGTAGCATAGTAAAATATGCGCCTAATCTAACCGTCAAAAGCATAGCAACTAACGCTTCATTTTTTACCTTATTTTTAACTCTATGATGACATCAAGTAACTCTAACCCCTGAACCAAGCAAAACAGCAGTATTTAATAACGGCACTCCTCAAGAATTTAAACACTCAATACCGACAGGCGGCCACACAGAACCAATTTCAACTGAAGGAGCTAACCTAGCATGAAAAAAAGCTCAAAAAAAAGAAAAAAAGAATAATACTTCGGAAAAAATAAATAAAATTATTCCTATTTTTAATCCCCGTATCACAATTACAGGGTGTTTCCCTGTTAAAGTCCCCTCTCGAATAATATCACGCCATCACATTCAAGCACAAATTAAAACACAAATAAAACTTAGCGTTACTAAATCATATAAAAACAAATGGAACCATTTTACCAATCCAGTAACCATTCCCAAAGCACCCAAAGATGCTACGAAAGGTCATGCCCTTCCTTCAACTATATGATATCCCGCGTACCCATATCGTGTCATTAACTTTAAATAAGATTTGCACATTATCTAGCAATCCACACTATTCTTAATATAAATAGTAAGGATATAACAATTAACAATGTTATCATCTGAAATTGAAACTTTTGGTGTAATAATGTAATCTTACTTACTACGCTGTAAGATCCTAACCCACCAACTAACTCGATTCACCCCTGATCTAAAGATTTATGATAGAAATTGGATCTATTTAACCCTAAATAAATTAAGGGATGAGAAGATAAATTCTCTAAAAACCATATTCTAGAAAAAAAATATAATTTTAACTCCCAAAATCAGAAAAATAAATTTTTTTCTGCTAGATTAACAGATAATACTAAATTTAGAATATTAGAAATTACTGCTGCCGCTAATAAAGCATTTATTACTAAACTTCTATTTAAAAAAAACTCGTAATTTAATTCTAACAAGACTCCTTGCAAATATAATCTACCAACTACAGCCCCTCCAACTAGTATTATTATCCCATAATTTATAGCTTTGTCATCATTATTTAAGTAATGAAAAGAATGCCCACAATTATTCACCCATAGTACTAAATAAGATAATCGAACAGAGTAAAACAAAGTTGCTATAGTACCTAAAACTAATATAACCAAAACCACGTACCCAATTACTCCAGTAATATAGGACTCCAAAATTAAATCTTTAGAATAAAACCCATTTAAAAAAGGTATCCCACACAAAGATAGATTAGCAATATTAAAACATCTAATTGTCAAAGGCATAGAAAATCACATATTACCAAAAACACGAATATCCTGGGTTCCTCCGTTTCTGTGGATCATAGACCCAGCACACAAAAATAGTAGTGCCTTAAATAATGCGTGTGAAAACAAATGAAATAGAGCTAATCAAGGCATTAAAAACCCCAATCTAAGTATTATCATTCCCAACTGCCTTAAAGTAGACAGAGCAATCACTTTTTTTAAATCCATTTCAAAGTTAGCCCCTACTCCTGCCAACACCAAAGTGCAGCAAGATAAAAAAATAACTACAAATTGAAGAGTTTTTCTTATTTCCAATAATCTAGAAAATCGGAATATTAAAAAAATCCCAGCAGTTACTAATGTTGAGGAATGGACAAGAGCAGAAACCGGGGTAGGAGCAGCTATAGCTGCAGGGAGCCACCTTGAAAAGGGATATTGAGCTCTCTTAGTAATTCTTCTAAAAAACACTAATCATGAAACAATCACTATAGCACAATAATCATTTATACTACACATCCTTCACTGCCCTTGAACCATAAATACTCTAATAGCAATAATTAATAAACAATCACCAACTCGATTTATTAAAACAGTTAACATACCAGCTGAAGCAGATTTTCTATTTTGATAATAAATTACAAGAACAAAAGAAGTAATTCCCAATCCATCTCACCCAATTATTAATCCTAAAATTCTGGGAATAAGAATTAAAAATCTTATTGAAAAAACAAATAATAAAATTAACCATACAAATCGTCTTAAAAACAAATCCTCTTTTATATAGTCAGACACATAAATTATAACTGCCCTTCTAATGTACCAAACAACTACACAAAACATTATCCTCACTCTATCAACAAGAATTGGAAAAGAAGCATTAACCCTTCCAGAGGAAAAAACTTCCCACTCAAAAATCACAGTTTTTTCTAGGTTTTCTATAGCATAAAATACGAAAAATAAAAATAAAGAAAAAAAAACCATAAATACCCAGGCTAAAACTGCCCTATCTATCTTATAACCCATAGGGCCAAGTAGTGATTCCAACACTATCCGCAGCACCACAAGCTACCATTTTTCTATTAAACTAACATAACCAACAATTCTCAGAACTTGAAATATACTATTCCATTTTAAGCTTTGAAGACAAACAGTTTTTGTTAACTTAAAATTCTACAATCATGGTTTAAGAAATGATTTTCACTTTAGCTGCTTCAAAACTACATTCTCTATATTAAAATATTAAACCTTAAAAAAGCTAGTGAACCTAACAACTTAGACTCGACAAGTCCATGTAATTATTTTACTATTTCTTAAGTTAAATTCTTCATAATAACAACAACTTTATTATTATTACCACTATTAAAAACACTAATCTCAAAGGTAAGAATCTCTTTCACGTTAAAGATATTAATAAGTCATAACGAAACCGAGGAAGCGTCGCACGAGCCCAAACAAAAACAAACCTAAATATTAAAATTTCTATCACAAACTTAACTTTTGATCTAAAAATAAAAACACTGAATCCACCACATCAAACAATCCTTACTATCATCCCCATAAATATAATATTTGCATATTCCCCTAGAAAAATTAAAGCAAAAGGACCTCCACCATATTCAACATTAAACCCAGACACTAACTCTGATTCACCTTCGGCAAAATCAAAAGGAGCACGATTAGTTTCTGCTATTACCCTCACTAAAAATATTAGTATTATGACTGGCATTAACTTTCAAAATCTAAATCGTTCAATCAAAAATTCATCAAATATATAAGACCCTATTAAAAAAAAACACAATAATAAAATTACTCTTATTCTAATCTCATATGAGATAGTTTGAGCAACTCCCCGCATTGATCCCAATAATGCATATTTAGAATTAGAAGTTCACCCAGCTATTATAAGACCATAAACATTTAAAGAAGAGATACATAAAAATAATAGAATTCCATACTCAATATAACTAATAGAGTTAATAAAAGGAGTTAAAACTCACATAACTAGTGCAACCCTCAAAGAAACAAAAGGGGCCAACAAGAACCATATCTTATTAGATAATCTAGGAAAAACTAATTCCTTTAAAAACAACTTCACCGCATCAGCAATAGGCTGTAACAACCCTATTACACCAACTTTATTAGGACCTTTACGAGTTTGAAAATAAGACAATCCTTTACGCTCTAATAAGGTAAAAAAGGCCACAGCAACTAAGACAAAAACAAATCTTCATAAAAATCTCAACAACCCAACAAAAAAAACTATTATTAAAATGAAACCAATCCGCGCCAATAAGCACTATATTTTAATATTTTTCTAAGGACACCTTCAGGTACCCTTACCTTGTTACGACTTATCTCAATTTAAGATATTATGAGAGTGACGGGCGGTTTGTACGTATTTTATTACTATTTCAACATATCTTTCTTAAAATATTTACTGTTAAGTCCACTCTTATAAAATTATTTTCATATCTAAAAACAAGTAAAATTAATTGTAGCCCATAATTACCCTTAACATAAGCTATATGTTACCTGAAGTCCACACTCTATATAATTAAACCATTTTTATTATTTTCTCAAAATATGTTGTCAACGGTGATATATAAACTTTATTTATTCTTTTAAGGTAAGGTATCTGCGGATCATCAATTTAATTCACAGGCTCCCCTAACATGATTTAAAACACCGCCATATTCTTTGGATTTTTAATTTTAAAATTGCTCATAAAAAAAATAATTCCCCGGCTTAAAACTTTAACTCTAAAATAATAGGGTATCTAATCCTAGTTTATAAATTAGACTTATTAATTAAAACTTCTAAATTCCATAGCTCTAAAAACTATTTACATTAAACTGCCTTATATTTCAAGATAACTTATTAATAAATTTATTATTAAATTTTAGCTTCCATAGTAGTAAATTTAAACCATAGGTATAACCGCTGATGCTGGCACCCATTTTTCCAGTCTTAAATATTATTAACCAAAACCTTCTTTCAAAATTTATTTAATCCTCCTCACTGAAGTTGTGAATTTCCTTTCATATTATTACCAAATTATATGCTAATTTACCCTCATTTAAATTTTCTAAATTTTAAATAATTAATAAGCTTAATCCTCACTATCTAATTTTATTTACCATGTGTATCCCTATAATATAACTAACTCACCAAACCAGAATTAAAATTCTATACATTCCCACACCCTCCTGTAAAATCTTTTTCATGCTATACGCTATATTCATCAATATACACCGTCAATAAAAAACAAAATAAATACGCCTGAATTACAGCCACACCAATTTCCAAAACAATTAATAATAGTATTACAACTAAAACAATACCTGAACCTACAAAGTAGCCGGACACAATTAAACTTCTTAAAATTCTACCCCTCAACCCTAAAATTACCTGTCCAACTATTATATTAACAGTTAGCCGTATTCCTAAAAACAATGGCCGAGCTAAATTTCTCACAATTTCCACCCAGACCATTATCACAGCTAAAAGCCCTTTTACCCCATACGGCAAAAGCCCAGAAGATACCAACCTTCAATTCCACAAAACCCTTGATATAATTAAACCCAATCAGAAAGGAATAGCCAAACCATATGTAATAGCAAAATGACTAGTCCATCTAAACCCATATGGAATTAATCCCCTCAAATTTATAAATAGCATAAAAATAAACAAACAAGGTATTATAAGTTCAACACCACTTAAAAACCTTTTTTTAGTAAGCCTATCTAATAGTGAAAATATAAAACGATATACTCCACCTCTAAAATATCCCACCCCAAAAACAAAAATAAATATCGGAACTGCCCTAATAAAATAATTTATATGGGACCCTCACAAACAAAAATTAATATCGTCAAACCTAGAGAATAAATCTGTCCTTATTTCTCCAACTTACTTCTATAAGATCCAAAGCCCCCAAAGCCTTAATTTTATTTCAAACTACTGAAGAATTTTATTCAGCTCTCTTATTATACACACTTACTAACCATCTTATAAAACTATCTTTTGGAACTACCTCCATAACAATTGGCATAAAAGAGTGGTTAATCCCACATAATTCTGAACACTGCCCGTAATAAATACCAGTTCGCAATCCAACAAAAGTCATCAAATTTACACGGCCCGGAACTGCATCAACCTTTAATCCAGTACCATAAACAGTCCAACAATGGAGCACATCTGCAGAAGAAACAGCTAAATTTACTACTTTATTGACAGGAACCACCATTCGTCTATCTACCTCTAACAAACGATAATCCCCAACTAACAATTCATCCTCAGACTTAATATAAGAGTCGAAACCAAACTCAATAGATTCTTCTTTTTCTACCACACCATCTCACGGCAGAATAACATAATCATTTAAAGTAACTCTATAAGCCACCGTACCTGAAGAACGCCCAGGTTTAGATAAAGGAACAATATCCATCTTACTCACCCTTGATAACTCTTGACCACTTACAAGCCGATCATAAATATCAGGCATAACATCCCCAGCTTTTGTCAATGTAAATCATCTTAAATTATACCCGTATCTTCAATACCACTGATGCCCAGTAACTTTAATTATCACAAAGGGATCCTCCCTGTCTTCTATAAAATATAAATTCATAAAAGAAGGCACAGCCAAAAAAACTAAAAAAAACATAGGAATAGTAGTCCACAGTACCTCAAGAACCTGTCTTTCCCTAATTCTCCGAAAATGCGGAGACCCGCATAAAGCCCTAAAAATTACACCCAACACCAATAAACACACCATAAGTACTAAAAATAAAGTTGCATCATGAAAATCAACTAATTTTGCCATAACAATAGAAACAGGGTCAATAAATAGTAGTTGTCCGCTTCGTGACATTAAAAAGAGACTCTAGTATAAGCCTTAGTCGGAGTATGAGTCCAAAAGTTTAATATAACTTACCTTTTCACCTACCAAAATTCTAAAAAGTAAAATTTTACTGTCCCAAAGTTAAAAGCTTCGTGCCTATACTCAGCCATTTTAGATAAGAAGATAATTTTTATTCCTAATTAGTTAACAGCTAATTGCTCTAAATATAAGCTACAACTTATAATTTATTCTTGCTTCACCCGAAAACCTAAGGTTTGGAAAACCCCAATACTTAATTATACTACAAAAACATTATTTAATTCTAAGATAAAGATAAATTGAATATCACCGCACGAGCCGAAATCGTATACACTATAATTTATGCTACTTACCCTTAATCCATACATTGAGAAACTTTCTGTTTCTATGTACTGCTACATCAAAACAGCCCGTTTAACTCCGGCACAATGTAAAAATATATTTACTATTTTCCATAAATCGCTAATTTTCATTAAGCATATAAAGTCCTTTCGTACAAATAATATGCAACTTAACTAAAAGATAGAAACCAACCTAACTCACGCCGGTCTAAACTCAGATCACGTAGAATTTTAATAGTCGAACAGACTAACCCTTTAAAGCGTCTTCAACCACAAAGGGTATTCTGGTCCAACATCGAGGTCGCAAACTTTATTTTCGATAAGAACTCTCAAACAAAATTACGCTGTTACCCCTATGGTAGCTATGCTCTATTTATCAACATCTGTCGGATCAAATTTTAACAAATTTCATTTATCTAAGGAAGATTTTCATTTTCCTGTGTTGCCCCAACCAAAATTGTTCATTATCCATATATTGGCCCAATATAAAGCTCAATAGGGTCATCTCGTCTTTTTAGTTTATCCAAACCTTTTCATTTGAAAGTTAATTTCATTTTTTAAGCTTGAGACAGAAAGATTCTCGTCAAACCATTCAACACACCTCCATTTAAGAGATAAGAGATTATGCTACTTTAACATATCAATGGCTATTTAAGTTATTTAACTCATTGAGCAGGTATAACCCCTTATTATTTACTACTCAAGGAGCGATGTTTTTAATAAACAAGCGAAATCTATTTTTGCCGAGTTCCTTAAATTCAACTAACACAATTATTTTATATTTTACATATTTTAATTTTAACTAGTTCTAAAAAATATTAATTTATAATTAACTACTAATTTTATACTAATCATTAAAAAAATTTCTTATTTTCTATAAAAAAGTAAAAATAAACACCACAAAAATTTTACCCGAATAACCTATAGTATTACCTTATAAAAAAAGAAAGTCCATTCTAAACCTACTTCACATTACTCCTTCTAAATCTACTCTGTTTAACTTAATTAAAGAACTTTTATTCTTTAATACTTAACCTATGACAATTTCATAGTTCTACACTCCAATATATTTCCCATTTAACTAGCTATAAAATTTTTTGATAAACATTTCATTACTACTAAGTAATTAAATTTACTTATAAAACAGTAACCTTGAAAACTTAGTAGCTCTAAATTCTTCTAGAATAATTTTACATTAATCTTTCTATAAACCATGATTCAAAAGGTACAAGTCTAAACTTTACTTTTTTATATATTTATTTTTCCTTTACAGTACTACCAATGTTCTCTTTTGTTCACTCATTATTACTCCTAACCTTAACACTTTAATCATGTTTCATGTTTAATTAATTATTTAAATTAAGCAATAGGATAGCTATCCTATCTTTTCAGTGTAAATAAAATATAATCTATTATAATAATCGCTTAATAAGAGAAGCTTTAGCTTCATGACTAAATCCTAAATCTAGCACAATTTTCTGCCATCTTAAAACAGCCAACACCAGAATTCACCGAATTTTTTACTTGCAATAAAATGTTTTTCTTAAACTACTGAGGCTTCCACTGAAATCTGTCTCCTCCACCTACCTTTAACCCAATTTCACTGTTAAATTTTATAAGGTGATTTCCACTTAAAAACAATTTGTTGCACTAATTATTGGTAGTGAAATAGCCGAATTTTTCCACTGAAATCTGTCTCCTCCACCTACCTTTAACCCAATTTCACTGTTAAATTTTATAAGGTGATTTCCACTTAAAAACAATTTGTTGCACTAATTATTGGTAGTGAAATAGCCGAATTTTTCCACTGAAATCTGTCTCCTCCACCTACCTTTAACCCAATTTCACTGTTAAATTTTATAAGGTGATTTCCACTTAAAAACAATTTGTTGCACTAATTATTGGTAGTGAAATAGCCGAATTTTTCCACTGAAATCTGTCTCCTCCACCTACCTTTAACCCAATTTCACTGTTAAATTTTATAAGGTGATTTCCACTTAAAAACAATTTGTTGCACTAATTATTGGTAGTGAAATAGCCGAATTTTTCCACTGAAATCTGTCTCCTCCACCTGCCTTTAAACTATTCTTCCTATAAACAAAATTATAGGAACTATTAAAAAAGCAGGTAATCAATGCAATACCCTCACTAAAAAAATCAAGTGAGTTGGCTTCATCCCAAAACCCAAATTATTTTCAACTCCGCCGTGTTGCCTAGAAACAAACAAATATAAACAAAACACACACACCACAAAAGGAATTATTATTCTAACACAAAAAGTTATTACCCTAAAATAAAAAACAGAAGAAATTAATATAATTTCTCTAACCCATCTCATAGAAGGAGGGGAAGATATATTTACGCACAATAAAAGAAATATACTTATACTTAAACAAGGAATAGAAGCTAATCCACTTTTTATAAAAACTATACCACGTCTTCCCAAAATCTCATAGTTATAGTTGACTATAGCAAATAAACCAGAAGAACACAAACCATGAGAAACTATTATTAATATGGCCGCTTCAATTCCCCACAACGTCCTTCTTAAACAACCTCCTAACACCAAAGCCATATGACCAATAGAAGAATAAGCAATCATAGACTTTACATCACTTTGACGGAAACACATTACTCTGGTTAATAATGCCCCCCACAACCCTAAAACTATCACTTTTTCTCATAAATTTCCCAAATCTACCAAATAAAACCCTATTAACCGAATTAAACCAAAACCACCCAATTTTAATAAAACTCCAGCTAAAATTATAGAACCAAACACGGGAGCTTCTACATGAGCTTTTGGTAATCACAAATGAAAAAAAAAAACAGGCAATTTTACTAAAAACACAAGAATAAAAATTAAACCTCCGATTTCAAAAAATCACCAAGAACTACTAGAAACCCCAACCAAAAATCTTATAGTACCCTCTCTTAAGAACGAATAAATTAATGTCACCATTAAAGGCAGAGAAGCCCCAATAGTATACAACAACATATATATAACAGCCTGTAATCGCTCAGGCTGATAACCCCACCCCAAAATCATATACCTTATTGGAATTAATACAAACTCAAAAAAAATATAAAACACTAAAATAAAAGATCTAAAAAATACTAAAACTAAAGATATTAATATAGTTATTATTAATAAAATATAAACCCCAATATTAACATATCCGCCCCTAAAAAGAAAATCCTTCCTGGCGATAACCCTTAAATAAACAATTCAAATACTCAACAAAACTATAATACTTCCCAATGAGTCTTTCAAAAAAAAACAAGAGCTTATTCTTCTCATACACCTCAAATTTAAAAAGAATAAAAAAAAAAAAAAAAATATTCCCCCTCTCCATATTGTTGTTATAAAATTAACTTTTTTCAAGAGGGGAGAAACAAAACAACTAATTGGTCACACCACACAAAATAACAATAATCTGAAAACTATTAACTAAAGGCATGCGCCTATGTAATTAAAAAAATACCCCATTGGATAAAATTAGTATTACTCATAAACCAGAAATTAGTATAATTCTCATTAAAACTAGTAAACCAAATCTTCTTTTCCCCTCATTAAAGATTAAAACATTAAATTTTACAATCCTTCAAAGTATTATAACATTGAAGTAATAGTATATACTAATAATTGCACCTAACAAAAATATTAAAATCCCTAAAAAAAAAGTACAAAAAGATGAAATTACAATTACCTTTCCAAAGAATATAATAAACGGAGGAATTCCCCTTATACCTAAAAACCCTAATCTTAGAAGGTAAAAAATAGTCCTATTCCCAGCTCTTAAAGACTTAGAGATCTGGGAATACTCAAAAATCCCTAAAACTCTCAAAATGGAAAATACAATTAAACAAGTGAAAAAATATCTAATAAAATATCTTAACGCCCCACCAATTCTTATTATTAAACCTCCTACCATTCATCCGCCGTGTCCAATAGAGGAATAAGCTAATATTCTTCGCAATTTTCTTTGATTGAACCCACCCACTCCTCCAACTACTCTTCTTAAACACCCTATCACAATAAAAAGATTTTCCATTTGGAAAATATTAATTAAAAGAAATAGTGGGCTTACCTTTTGAATTCTACACAGCAAAAAGCACGAAATCCACGAAACTTTCTCTATAACCCTAGGAACTCAAAAATAAAAAGGTACAATACCCAGTTTCATTACTAAACCAACCATAAAAAATAACTTCTCCATTAAAAAAATTCTTAAGCATAAATTATTAAGTAATAACCCAATAATAATAAAGCACGACCCAACAGACTGAATAAAATAGTATTTAATTGCTGCTTCAATTTCCTGACCCTGGCCTTTCCCAATTAACAAGGGAATTATTCCAAACAGGTTTAACTCTATTCCAAGCCAAACCCCTAATCAATGGGCGCTAGAAACTCTAATTATTGCACCAATTCAAATAATTATAAAAAAACAAAAATGAGACGGATAGATCAAAAACCTATTATTCCAGATTATTTTATTAAAACAAGAAACTTATTTCCTGGGCAGAGAGATTATCTCCCATAAATGCATTTACAGTGCATCACCTATTATATTCAGCCACCTACCCATTAACATTCTATTAATAAGAAAATAATATTTTCTATCTTTAAAGCTTAAATTTAATGCATTAATTCTGCCATATTAACCTTTTAAAAAATCTTTCTATTAAGACTCCCCCCAATTACAATATTTCACGTTTTTTGAATTAAAGGAAGAATTCCTACAAATGAAAAATAACACCATGAAACAACTACTCCACTAGATTGAAAAGGATAGGCCACTGGGCAAGCCCCAATTCATCTTAAAATTAAAAACCTAACAAAAAATCACCAAAATAATACCTGGCTAATAGGGTTGTACCTTATTACTATTCTTTTACTTGAGTGAATTAAAGGAAAAAAGAACAAAATAAAAATAGACATAACTAATGCAATAACTCCACCCATTTTATTTGGAACAGAACGTAAAATAGTATAAGCAAACAAAAAATACCACTCCGGTTGAATATGAACGGGAGTTTTTAAAGGGTCAGCAGGAATGAAATTTTGCGGATCAAGCAATATGTACGGTCACCAGAACACCATTATCCTTAAACACATTAATAAAACAATAAACCCAGTAGTATCTTTAATAGTAAAATATAAATGAAAGGCCACTCTATCCTGGTATCTTTTAACTCCAACAGGATTATTAGATCCCCCATCATGCAAAAAAATAAGATGAACAATTACCAATACCATGATAATCATCGGAAGAATAAAATGAATTACAAAAAATCGATTTAATGTAGCATCCCCAACAGAAAATCCACCTCAAATCATTTTAACCAAAGATTCACCTAAATATGGAACAGCAGTAACTATGTTAGTAATTACTGTGGCCCCTCAATAGGATATTTGACCCCAAGGCAAAACATATCCTAAAAATGCAGTTATTATTCTCAAAAAAAAAATTACTACACCAACAAATCATACCCGCTTTAACATATAAGAACCATAGTATAATCCCCGCCCAATATGTAAATAAAGACATAAAAAAAATAAAGATCCCCCATTAGCATGAATCCCACGAAATAGTCACCCATAATTCACATCACGAGAAATATGAGCAACAGATTCAAAAGCATATGCAATCCTTGGGCAATAATGTATAGCTAGTAAAATTCCTCTGACCACCTGGGATATCAGACAAATTCCAATCAAAGATCCAAAATTCCATCACACAGAAATATTAGATGGAACAACCATATCATAAACCATGCCACTCGCTCCCTTTAAAAAAACATTTAGTTCACGAACAGAATTAAAATGTGCTTTTAGCAATATTACTTAATAAAAAATCATTTCTTATGCTTCCACATATGTACTTCTCTATACTACTTATCTACAGAGAGCTAAAAGAGCGAAAAGGGCTATTTAAGAACATTCTAATTTTTACTACTAACACAAGGCATAAAAATAAATAAATTACTAAACCAATAAGTCTAAGAGAACCACTTGAAACTCTTAGTATAACCCCATCTCAAAATATGCTATGCTTTAACAAATCAACTAAAAACTCCAACTTAGGATTTTGATTAATCAGCTCAACTAAAAATACTAAGAGTACAACCAGCTCCAAAAGTAATACTTCCCACCTAATAACTTTTGCAACCGGATTTGAAGCTAATACTACTGCATAAGAGAATATCACCAACAACCCACCAACATAAATAATAAATAAAATACACCCATACCAACTTCTCATCCTTAGAGAAATTATCCATCTAAAAATCATTGATAATAACAAAACAACAACCCCGATATTTAACGGGTTCCTCACCATTCTAAGAAACCTAACTAATGTTACAACTAATATAGTAAAAAAAAAAATAATTATTTTTTATTCTTCACACCTAAATGGTTAATTTTAAATCAAAGAATAGCAACTTAGTAATAAAGAACATAATTCTTAATAATTGAATGCAAACCAACAGTTATATATTTAACTACATTACTCATCTACCTTAATTTATCCAGTTTAATGACCCCTCATTTCACTCATGAATTAACCCAAATAATAAGATTAATAAAAAAACCACGCCACAAATAAAAATTCTTAAGTTTATTTTTCCTGACCCTAAAATCCTTAATAGCGGAAAAAGTAGCACTACTTCCACATCAAAAATTAAAAAAACCACAACAAGAAGAAAAAATCGTAAAGAAAAAGGAATTCGGGCCCTATCCATAGAGTAAAACCCACACTCATAAGACGAATTTTTTGAAATTCTTACTATCTCAACTTTTCCAACCACCACTCTGATAATGACCATAATGGCGGAAATAGCCGCCCTTATTATAACACCTCAAAAAAACACCATCATTTACTATTAAATTTACGAGTCCTCTCACTCCCCTAACACACTCTATGTATCTTTTCCAATATACTAGGGGGGGGGCCTCTATATACTGGGCCCCCCCATTTTCCCCCCCCCCCCCCCCCCCCCCCAAAAAAAATTAATAAAGTTTTAAATTTTATTAAATTTGGGGCTAGAATGGGGGGGGGGGTGATATTCTATCAAAGTGATGGGGGGGGATTAATCATGGAAATTTTCAAAATGATTTCAACTAATTTGTTTACTCTCTACCTTAAAATATTATTCCAATAATAATAATTATTTTATTATTATCTTTGCTTAAGAATCTACTCTCATCTGCGATCTCTTTCAAGACATAATCTCTCTGGAGTTAAACCAAAATTTAGGTTTCTAAATCTCACAAATGTTCCTAACATAGTTATGTTAGTGAATTAATTAAATTTGTTTCTAACCGTCCTTATCTAATTAATCAAGATTAAAAGATTTAAATTTTAATCTTTGTTATGCTATCTTACTAAGCTTAAATCCTTAAACTTTTAGCATAACTCCCCCCATAAACTTTCCCTAGCTTACCTATTTTCCCCCTTACCCGACAATTTTTCAACTAAGATTCTGATGGGATTCGAACCCACTTACAATGTTTTCAAAACAAATTCATTCCTATAATTTCAAAACCATAAACCTGAATATAGTTCTTTCGTGTTTAAACTACATAAACTTTTTATTTACTCTAAATTTACAAAACTCATGTTCTCATTAAACTAATATAGCTGTAACCCAATTTATTTCAACAAACTTTCTAAAGAGAGAGAACATAACTCCCCACTTTAAAAACCAAATTATTACGTGCATCATACACTTTCTCTTTATAGCCTACTATCTAATTAAATTATTTTTTTTCTAGAATTTTTTACTATTTTTATCACGTCACTACTTAAAATTGACCTATTTAATAAAAAATTACCAAGCAAAAAAAAATCCTTATTATCTTCACTCACTCTCACCCTAAAAAAGTTTCCTCTAACCCACCAAACTCTACAAAACAATACAATCAATATCAACCACATCATTCCATAAATTACTAATCATTGAAAAGGCCCTAATTGTGGCACTATATAAAGAAAAGGAACGGAATCAAACCGCTCAATAAAAGACTTAGAAGATCCTTATTAATGCTATACTTTTCATTATTAAAACTTATTTAAGATTAAACCATAAATTCTATCATTCCCAAATTTTCGCGCCCTACATACCAATAGAGATAAACCACATGCTGCATCACAAACTATGATAGCAACAAATAACAAAATTAGAAACAAATCTGAATTTATTGAAAATACAAAAAACATTATCGAAAATATCCCTAAAGTAATTACCTCAAAAAGCAACAACACACACAAAAAATGTTTGACCTGTAATCAAATAGAAAAGAAAGCAACATAAATAATCAAAACCCTTAAAAAAAATACTATAAAAATTTATTAAATTTTTCTTCTTAGTAAACAACTTTACTCCCACGGATAGAAAACCCATTGTGCTAATACACCATAAAAAGAATTACCTATTACTTCTAAATTTTAATTTTTCTAACAACGTAACCGTTCTGAGAACGTCCATGTTGCCCAACAGGAAACATCTCTTCGATTCACTCCACATTACTTCTTCTATACCCACAACCAATTACACCTCGTTGCGAAGCTAGAGCCTCCCATACCATAAATAAAAAAAAACCAGTAGCTACAACAGATATAAAAGACCCATAACTAGAAACCATATTTCACGTCATATGACCATCCATAAAATCAGAGTAGCGTCGTGGTATTCCCCCTAAACCTAAAAAATGTTGAGGGAAAAACGTCAAATTCACAGACACAAATATTCTAACAAAATGAGCCTTCCTTCACATTGGATTTAATCCTACCCCAGTTATCAAGGGAAACCAGTAATTAAATGCACTAAAAAGAGCAAACACCGCCCCTATACTTAAAACATAGTGAAAATGAGCTACTGTGTAGTAAGTATCGTGTAATAAAATATCTAAAGAAGCCCTTGATAAAACAATTCCAGTTAACCCGCCAAGAGTAAACAAAAAAACAAACCCAATAGCCCATATTATCGCAGGTCTCATTCGAACATTTCCACCAAACATTGTCCTTAATCACCTAAACACTTTAATTCCCGTAGGAACGGCAATAACTATAGTTACACCAGAAAAATATGCACGAGTATCCACGTTCATTCCAACAGTAAATATATGGTGCCCCCATACAATGAAACCTAATACACCAATAGTAATTATTGAATAAATTATAGCAACAGGACCATAACTATGTCGCTTTCCTCTTCTTCCAGCAATTACATGAGAAATTATACCAAACCCAGGAAGAATTAAAATATAGACTTCAGGATGCCCAAAAAATCAAAATAAATGTTGAAATAAAATAGGATCACCACCACCAGAGGGGTCATAAAAACATGTTCTTAGGTGACGATCAGTAATTAATATTGTGATAGCACCGCCCAGCACTGGCATAGCCCCAATTAAAAGAAATGCAGTAATATAAACAGACCAAGTAAATAACGTTAAAGTCTGTCAAGAAACACCTTTTTTCTTAAAATTAATAATAGTAGTAGTAAAATTTAAAGCACCAACCAAAGAAGAAGCCCCAGCTAAATGAAGAGAAAAAATTATATAATCTACAGATGGACCTCTATGAAATATCATAGAAGACAATGGAGGATAAATAGTTCACCCAGTTCCGGCTCCCCCTTCAATTCAAGAAGAAATAATTATTATTGCTATTGAAGCCGGAAGTAATCATAACCTTATATTATTTAGCCGTGGAAATCTTATATCTGGCCCAGCCAATATTATGGGAACAAGATAGTTTCCAAACCCCCCAATTATTAATGGCATTACTATAAAAAAAATTATTACAAAAGCATGAATCGTCACAACACCATTATAAAGCTGATCATCCCCTAAAAAAGAACCAGGCTGCCTTAACTCTAAACGAATTAATATTCTTAATCCAGCTCCTATTATTGACGATCATATTCCAATAATAATATACATTATCCCAATATCCTTGTGATTCGTAGAAAACACCCATCGTTTAATACCAATAAAAAAATAATAAAATTTATTTCAACCTTCTAATTTCGTGTCCCTAAT